TATCGTTTCTATCACAAGACAAGACTTGTGATAGAAAAAAATTTCTGCTCAGATACCTTTTCAAAAGAAGAAAAAATGAGGAACAGAACCAATTTGAAACCATTAACAAAAAGGAGGATAACTAGTTAGGAAATCAAATGAGCTTTTTTTGGGGATAGAGGGACTTGAACCCTCACGATTTCGAAAATCGACGGATTTTCCTCTTACTATAAATTTCATTCTTGTCGATATTGACATGTAGAATGGGACTCTATCTTCATTCTCATCCGATTGATCGGTTCTTCAAAAGATCTATCAGACTGCGGAGTAAATGTTTTCCTTTTTTTTTTTCATAAATGAATATTCGATTCTTTCTTCAACTTCGAATCGATTCACAAAAATTCTTCCATTTTTTCATATTCATATAAAAAGAAATGTATTCGGGTCATCATTAATTATTTTTTCGATACAGTTATATATAGTATTTCACTTTTCAGTACGTATACATATGTATATATCTTTCTTCTTCATCCTTTTTGGAAGATGCATTTTTATAACAACGCAACGCAGTCAACTCCATTTGTTAGAATAGCTTCCATTGAGTCTCTGCACCTATCCTTTTTTTCTCGCTTTTGGGAAGCAGGAGTTGGCTCAGGATTGCCCATTTTTTTTAATTCCAGGGTTTCTCTGATTTTGAAAGTTATCACTTAGTAGGTTTCCATACTAAGGCTCAAACGAATTAAGTCCGTAGCGTCTACCAATTTCGCCATATCCCCTTTTTTTATGATTAAATCAAAATCTCAGTCTAATGTACTTTCCTTTTAAGTTTTTTTATTATCCGTCCGTTTATACCGAAATCGTTGAATTCATTAGATACCAATTCATATACCGAAAGGCAGCTCTTATTTTTTGTTTCGTTTCTTTCATCTCTACTAGGAGTCCATATTTGATATGGGTCAATCACAAAAAATTCTATTATTTTTTGATCTTCAATTCAATATAGATGAATATATACCACCCATATATGACCTTTTTCATTTTCCTATGGAATTTTGAATACTCAAAAGGTCTATTCTTTTTTTTTCGATTTTTCTTTTCTTAAGATAGACTCCTATAACGAAAATCGAAATTCTTTCATAAATGAATTTCATAATATATTTCTATCTTTTTTTATTCTATATTTTTATTTTTATGAAATCTATATTGAATATATATATATTGTTAGAGCTAGAACTAAGATATTGAATATATGTTCAATATTCTATATATAGATATAGAATAATTATAGATTATTGAAAATCTATAATTATACAAACGAATAAAAAAATCGACTACAAATCGAATATTTCATACTACTAGTTAGTAATTCGAAATTCTTAGAAAAGATATATACATATGCATTAGTTACTACAATAGAAAGAAATGTTATCTATATATCCATATATTCTATAATCAAAAATCGAAAATCTATCGAATTGGCTAATATCGAGAGAAAGATAGTCAGAATAAATGGATTTTTTTGATATAATCTAAATAGAGATATTTAACTTTATATAATCTAAATAGAGATATTTAACTCTATGTATATTAGAAAATAGAATATATTCGAAAATATAGCAACTAGAAAATAAGAAAAAATGCTTTTCTGAGTTGAGTTGTTTTTCCGAAATTTCACTCTTTCATTTTCATTGAATTTTGATTCATAAGTGTCAGTTTCTACAACATAGAAAATCGTCCACTTTTGTACAAAGGAAAGTTGTCTTTATTCTTTGATTTTGAACAAAAAAATTGTCAATCATATATAAAATAGACCAAGTAGATAAAAGCCAGCTATCGGAATCGAACCGATGACCATCGCATTACAAATGCGATGCTCTAACCTCTGAGCTAAGCGGGCTCGCATAAGAGAAGTTTGACTCCATAGTATATAGAGTTAAATATCTCTATTTAGATTATATAGAGTTAAAGATCTCTATTTATATAGAGTGTTAAAATCTAACTAATATATAAATAACTAATATATAGTTAACTTATTCAAAAAAAATTGTAATCAAATTGAGTTCCGTTTTAATTCCGGTTTTTAAAAAATATCAATAAAAAAGGAGTCTTTATGTCGCGTTACCGAGGGCCTCGTTTCAAAAAAATACGCCGTCTAGGAGCTTTACCCGGACTAACTAATAAAAAGCCTAGAGATCTTAGAAACAAATCACGTTCCAGAAAAAGATCTCAATATCGTATTCGGCTAGAAGAAAAACAAAAATTACGGTTTCATTATGGTATTACAGAACGACAATTGCTTAAATACTTTCGTATCGCTAGAAAAGCCAAAGGATCAACAGGTCAGGTTTTACTCCAATTACTTGAAATGCGTTTGGATAACATCCTTTTTCGATTGGGTATGGCTCCGACTATTCCTGGAGCACGCCAATTAGTTAACCATAGACATATTTTAGTTAATGGTCGTATAGTAGATATACCAAGTTATCGTTGCCAACGCCAAGATATTATTATGGCGAGGGAGAAGCAAAACTCCAGAGCTCTCGTTCAAAATTATCTGGATTCATCCCCTCCCGAGGAATTGCCAAAACATTTGACTCTTCACCCATTCCCATATAAAGGATTCGTCAATCAAATAATAGATAATAAGTGGGTCGGTTTGACAATCAACGAATTGCTAGTCGTAGAATATTATTCTCGCCAGGCTTAACCTTGACTTTTGTCCAACCCTTCCGTATTCTATTTTATGTACCCCATCTATTAGAAATCAAAAATAGATATCAAAATATAAGAAGGATCTAACCGGTAGAATAAATAATCGTATCTCCTGGTCTTTGATTTGTTACGGTCAGCAATGTTGGTGAATTGGGTGAAATGGAGGTACGGAAAGAGAGGGATTCGAACCCTCGGTAAACAAAAGTCTACATAGCAGTTCCAATGCTACGCCTTGAACCACTCGGCCACCTCTCCTTTACAATGATTATGACCCAGAAACCGAATGAATAACGAGTTCTGAATATTTCAGATTTGATTTTCGTTTGAATAGGTGCGACCAACACCAACCATTTCTAACTAAAAAGAAAAATAGAAAATGAAAGTTTTTTTAGGCTTGTGAAAGGCTAAACTCAAAAAAATATCTATTCATATTTGCAAATATGATGTGCCCGTCTTTTTGGGATATGATATTTTTTTATACCATATCAGATTAAATCAATGAATTGGAAGGAATTAATAGATTGAGGAGTTTATGTTTTTTATAGACTATGATTAATGGATACCTTTCGATCATGATTCCATTTAAACTAAACTACGATTCCATAAAAATTCGAAAATTCCTTGATTCTTCAGTTTCGATGAAATCGTAATAGTTTCATTGGTATACTACTCTATTTGGATATTTGGATTGGATGAATCTGAATCGTATTCATTCCAATATTTCTTATTGATTCTTCCAAAGAGATACCTTTTTTTGAGTATTTGATTCTAAATTCGAAATAGTAGTATAAGTCTCCTATCTTACTTTCATTTTTGAAATGAATCTTTTTATGCTATTTTTTTATTGTCAAATTCCTTTTTTTGTAGGATCATTTTCCCACGAGAGGTAATGAGAATAATTAGAGAATGGATTGGTACCTATGCCTAGATCGCGGATAAATGGAAATTTTATTGATAAGACCTTTTCAATTGTGGCCAATATTTTATTACGAATAATTCCAACAACTTCAGGAGAAAAAGAGGCATTTACCTATTACAGAGATGGTGTGATTTGATTCTTTTTTTTCGCAAAAAGCATAAAGAATATAGAAAAAAGCTTCTTATTTATTAGTATTATTTTTAGTATAGGTTATTGAAAAAATCTACGCTTGTTGAAGGTGAAGTTTAGAAATAGAACAATTCCTTCTGTTGTGTATCCCCGATTGAGGCAGCCTCATATGCTTCCATTATCCATTTTAGTATTGAGCGAAAGGTTACACCTATTGGTTCTATATTTTAGGGCAATCCCACTCTACTAGTACTAATAGAATAGGCAGCATGAAGGAAAGGCACTACACCTAGAAATCAACAAGATGAAAGCTTTGTCAAAAAGAACTTATCCCCTTACCTACCCTTAGTTGGATTGGGACTTAAAAGAGACTTAAAAGAATGGTTGGGACAACAAACATCCATCTCGTTCGTACTTTGGATACCCGTATAACCATCAAAGACTGTTGAAGTGACTAATTCCTGGAAATTAGGGGGCGTTGTTGAGGACAAAGAAATTGTTGGAGTTACCTTTCTATCTAGTAACAACACATTTGATGTTAACAAAAGCTCTTTCGCAGGGAGGTTGGCTAGAAATTTCATGTAAAAACACTAGCCCCGCTCAATTCATAATGAGAATACAATACATGGAACATGGAGTCAAAAACCGATTGAAATATTTTCATTATGCATATAAAATAAGGGAGGAGCCGTATGAGGTGAAAATCTCACGTACGGTTCTGGAACGGAGATTCTTTGAATCGAATGACGACCGTAACGGATGTCAGCCCAATCCGAAGGAAATTATGCAGAAGCTTTACAGAATTATTATGAAGCGATGCGGCTAGAAATTGATCCATACGATCGAAGTTATATACTCTATAACATAGGCCTTATTCACACAAGTAATGGGGATCATACGAAAGCTTTAGAATATTATTTTAGGGCACTCGAACGAAACCCATTCTTACCGCAAGCCTTTAATAATATGGCCGTGATCTGTCATTACGTGCGACTGTCTCCACTATAGAAAGAGAAAAGGAAAGAAAGACCAATAAGAGGCTTGTGGGATATAAATATATATAGATCCATACATATAATATAATAATTATAGAATTATTAGAATTCTATAATATAGAAAGAAAGACAAAAAAGAGTATAGAAAGAAAGAGCAAAAAGAAGCTTGTGGGATACACACATATATAGATCCATTCTATAATATAGAAAATAGAAATACGAAAACTCTACAAAAGTGTCGTCCAAAACAAAGATTATTAGAAAATAGAAAAGCGGTAGTAAAAAAAAAAGAAACTTTCTTTATAGGAATCGAAATAGAATAAGATATGCCTAGATACTTTTTTCTATGGATAAAAAATAGAATTGATAGAGAGTAAGCACCGTAAAGATCAATTAACGAGATTTGGATCAATACTTTAAGATTAAGAAAAGAACTGCTTACTTCTACCATAAAAAAAGCATCAAAACAAATATTAGCAATCGTCTTATGTAATAGAGACGATCCACTCAGGTATTGAGCAGCGGTGTAGAATCAGATCCCAAAGAGAGTCCGTCTTTTCTTTCTTATGAAGGAAGGAAAGCCTTTTACAAGGATTCTATATGAATTTCGATATGAAAGCGAGATAGTTACCTTGCAGAAAATGTTAACGAAAGGAGCAAATGCCCATCCTTTATTCGTCTGAAGGTGGGATAAAAGAGAAAACAAAAAAACGGATTATGATTCTAAATAATCAGTCAAGTTTGAAACTCATGCAATTAGACACCTTACTTAACACAAAACCGAAGGGTGAGATAGATCTATGAAAAATCTCATTTAGTTCCATAGTGAAAATGGATACCAAAAGAATTGACTGCTGAGCCGTATGAGGCAGGAAACTCTCAAGTACGGTTCTAAGGGAAGGAGTCCCCTATTCCGACCGTGGAGAGCAGGCCATTCGACAGGGAGATTCTGAAATTGCAGAGGCTTGGTTCGATCAAGCCGCCCAGTATTGGAAACAAGCTATAGCGCTTACTCCCGGTAATTATATTGAAGCACAAAATTGGTTGAAGATCACGAAGCGTTTCGAATAAGATTTTTGAATTTTTAGATTTTTTCCGAATCTTTTTCTACCTCCGAGTCAACTAAAATTCCGGGAAGAATCAATCGTAGATATAATGAAATTCAAAGAATTTCATTATATCTACTTTGATTATACTTTTGTGTACTTTTTTTTTTTGTACTAAAAACTATTAAAACTAATATTAAGGAGTCTTCCATGATTTTCAAGATTTTTGCTAGAATGAGGTCTTACTATTCTTTGCTGTCTTATTGCGCATCCAAAATCGTTACAAAAATTCGCTCTTTGCTGTCTAATTTCGCATTCAATATGGTTACAAAAATTCGAATGTTTTATTTAAAGTATAGGAAATTAATTGTGTTTAGCATTATTTACTCTATTATATTTTTTGTTTTTTCACCTGATATTCCTACTATATTGAAAAATAGTACCTTACTGCACATGTACCTTTTTTACAGGAGAATGCAGATTATGAATAAATACAAGAAAGGAAAATATAATGTTTTTAAGGATAAGGTTATAGTTGACTATATCTTTTTTATGTTCGGATTGATATTGGTGAGAGACGCATGGTTTTACTGTTTTAGTTGAATATATGTTATTTCTGTTCGCAGTGGTGGTGGTGAGAGACGCATGGTTTTACTATTGTAACTAAAAACTAATAAAAACTAATACTAAAGAAGGAGTCTGATTTTCATGATTTTTGTTTGATAGAATGTCTTATTACTATTCTTTAGCCCTCGAATCTTGAATTCGGGCTTGAAATATTTCAAATATTATAATAGAGGAGAAATATCTATGAAAAAAAATGGGTTTAACTCGATGTTTTTTAAACAGGAATTAGAATCTAGGTGTAGACTAAGTAAATTAATGGGAAGTCCTGATAGTATTGACAATCTTAGTAGAAATGGGAGTCTTTATTATTCAGAAAAAGACATTCCTAGTTGGGGTAATAGTCCCAACAATTACCACCCTAGTTGGGATAAAAGTCCCAACAATTACCCCAATTTCACTGATAGTGTAATTTTTGATGAAAGTAATAGCAAAAGTGAGAATCTTAATGGAACGGATGATAGTGATGAAAGTAATAGCAAAAGTGAGAATCTTAATGGAACGGATGATAGTGATGAAAGTAATAGCAAAAGTGAGAATCTTGGTGGAACGGATGATAGTGATGAAAGTAATAGCAAAAGTGAGAAGCTTGATGGAACTGAAGCATACAACCATTTATGGGTTCAATGCGAAAATTGTGATCACTTAAATTATAAGTCATTTTTAAAGTCAAGAATGCATTTTTGTGAGGAATGCGGATATCATTTTAAAATGGGCAGTTCAGCCAGAATTGAACTCTTGATTGATCCAGGTACTTGGGTTCCTATGAATGAAGGCATGATCTCCGCGGATCTCATTGACTGGGATGATTTTCCTGACCTTTGTTTGGAATGGTTTGTAGGACTCGATTTCGAATCCAATTCGAAATCGGATTCGCAATCCGAGTTGGATGAATTGGATTCGAAATTTATTGAATGGCTTTCGGAATTGGATCCGGAGTTGCCTTCGGAACCGCACTTGTTTCCGGGGTTGCTTTCGGAACCGCAATTGGATCCGGATTCGGATGAATTTGATTTAGAATACTACTTTGAATTGCTTTCGGAATTGTATCCGGATTCGGATGAATTTGATTCAGAATACGACTTGGATGAAGATGAATTGGATTCGGAATCGGATTCGGAATCCGATTCCGAATCGGATTTCGAATCGGACTTGCGTTCGGAATTGAACTTAGATGAAGATGAATTGGATTCGAGATTTTGGGAACCGGAATTGGATCCGGATTCGGATGAATTTGATTCAGAATACGACTTGGATGAAGATGAATTGGATTCGGAATCGGATTCGGATTCCGAATCCGATTCCGAATCGGATTCGGAATCGGACTTGCGTTCGGAATTGAACTTAGATGAAGATGAATTGGATTCGGAATCGGATTCGGATTCGGAATCGGATTCCGAATCGGATTCGGAATCGGACTTGCGTTCGGAATTGAACTTAGATGAAGATGAATTGGATTCGGAATCGGACTTGCGTTCGGAATTGAACTTAGATGAAGATGAATTGGATTCGGAATCGGACTTGCGTTCGGCATTGAACTTAAAAATTGACCATTTAGTTGCTTATTTTGATCACTTCTATTCGGATTTGAATGAGAAATTAGATTCCAAATTGGAGGAATTCACTTCTGAATTGAAGTCGCAATTGGATGAATTGGATTCGAAATTAGATTCAGAATTCGATTCGGAATTGGATTCCGAATTGGATTCTGAATCGGATTCGGAAGTGGATGAATTTGATTCAGAATTGAAGTCGGAATTGAAGTCAGGATTTGAGTTGAAAATGGATGAATTGCATTCGGAATTCGAGAAATTGAGACTCCAATTTCTCGAATTGGATTCGGAATTGGATTTTGAATTGAAGGAGGAATTGCGTTCGAAAATGAAGGAGATCCTTATTAAAAAAGTAAAGGAAATCAATTTTGGTTTATCTCACTGTCTTCCTTCGGACTCAGAATTCTATTCGGAATGTAGGTCTAAATTTGATGAATTGGGTTCGGAATCGGAATTGGATTCGGAATCGGATTCTGAATTTGAATTGGAATTCGATTCGGAATTTCCTTCGGAATCGGATTCGCAATTGACCTCGGACTTGCCTTCGAAATTGGATTTAGAATTGAAGGCGGAATTGAATGAATTAGATTCGGAATTGAAGTCGGAATTGAAGTCGGAATTCGGTTGGGATTTGGATTCGGGATTGGAGAAATTGGATTTGGAATTATTGCTGTTCTTGAAATTAGGGAAGTTCGAGTTCAAATTTTCGGACTTCCGTTCGAAATTGAAGTCGATTTATAGGAAATTACGTCCGAAAGCGGATAAATTCTATTTTGAATTGCAGTCGAAATTGGATTCGGAGTTAGATGAATTCCATTCGAAATTGCATTGGAAAATTTTAGCAGTCTATTATGAATTGGACAATTTCCGTTTAGATTTGGAGAAGGAAATGAATTGGGAGGAGGACTCTTATACAAAACGTCTTGATAAGAATCAAAAAGAGACAGGTTTAACCGAAGCTGTTCAAACAGGTATAGGTAAATTAAATGGTATTCCTGTAGCAATAGGGGTTATGGATTTTGAGTTTATGGGAGGTAGTATGGGATCCGTAGTAGGAGAGAAAATCACCCGTTTAATTGAGTATGCTACTAATCAAAGGGTGCCCCTTATTCTAGTGTGTGCTTCTGGCGGGGCACGTATGCAAGAAGGAAGTTTGAGCTTGATGCAAATGGCTAAAATCTCGTCTGCTTTATATGATTATCAATCAAAGAAAAAATTATTCTATGTATCAATTCTTACATCTCCTACTACTGGCGGGGTGACAGCTAGTTTTGGTATGTTGGGAGATATCGTTATTGGTGAACCTGACTCCTACATCGCATTTGCGGGTAAGAGAGTCATTGAAGAAACATTGAAGATAGAAGTACCTGAAGGTGTACAAGAAACTGAAAATTTATTCGATAAGGGTATATTCGATCTAGTTGTACCACGTAATTGTTTAAAAAGTGTTATAAGTGAGTTATTTCAGTTGCACGCTTATGAATTGAATCCCAATTCAATCGAGCATTAAGGTCAATTATCTATTTTGCATCGAAGGCTGACTAAGTTAATTTATTTAGTTCTACATTCCTTGCACTTAGTATATACTATACTCACTTAGATCTATCTAGTATAATTAGATAGAATTCTAATAAGGATATTTTATCACAAAAGAAAAGATTTCCAAATAGTAAATCGAGGTACCCATTCTATGACACCTATAAACTTTCCCTCTATTTTTGTGCCTTTAGTAGGCCTAGTATTTCCGGCAATTGCAATGGCTTCTTTATTTCTTCATGTTCAAAAAAACAAGATTGTTTAGGCCGGGGGGTGGGCCTAAACAATCTAATCTTTTGCAAGACTTCGACTTGAATAACACGGATATCCGTTTTCCAATAAACGGATATCCGTTTATTGGAAAGTGGAATATGGTATAACACGTGATTTCTTCCGAACATAACGGAAAGAACTCTTATCCGTGTGAAACCCGGGAGTATAAATGAATTTTATTTATTTGAAATGAAAAGAACTAGATCGGGCTCAGCTCAGGGGATCTTTGATATGACCCGGTCCTAGATATCTATAGACATTGACTTTCTATTTCAAGGAGCCCCTCTCCTATTTTCGATCGAACGAATTAGATGAATTACCCTTGAAAGTTCACATTAGAATAGTGCTAGTTGATAAGAGTTATTTCGGAAACAAAATCGAGTTTAGTACTTAAAAAAGTATAAGTAAATTGAAATTCATTTGGGTTATTCTATCAATTCACTCAATTCAAATTCAATTGAAATGTGAAATGCAACTAGATTAATATGAATTGGCGATCAGAACAGATATGGATAGAACTTATAAGAGGGTCTCGAAAAACAAGTAATTTCTGCTGGGCCGTTCTACTTTTTTTAGGTTCATTAGGATTTTTTTTAGTTGGAACTTCCAGTTATCTTGGTAGGAGTTTGCTATCTTTAGTTCCCTCACAACAAATCATTTTTTTTCCACAGGGGATCGTGATGTCTTTCTATGGGATCGCGGGTCTCTTTATTAGCTCCTATCTGTGGTGCACAATTTCGTGGAATGTAGGTAGTGGTTATGATCTATTCGATAGAAAAGAAGGAATAGTGTGTATTTTTCGTTGGGGATTTCCGGGAAAAAATCGTCGAATCTTCCTCCGATTCCTTATAAATGATATTCAGTCTATCAGAATAGAACTCAAAGAGGGTCTTTATCCTCGTCGTGTCCTTTATCTAGAAATCAGAGGTCAAGGAGCCATCCCTTTGACTCGTACTGATGAGAGTTTGACTCCGCGAGAAATGGAACAAAAAGTTGCGGAATTGGCCTATTTCTTGCGCGTTCCGATTGAAGTATTTTGAAATGCACCGAAAAATGAATGATTTTTCATTCTGAGCTGGGAGTCAAAAAATAGAAAATTCCCCCTTTCTATGGTATAAAAATTCTTCTGAACGACCATTCAAATCAAAGCAAACATATACGGAACATCAAAAAGAAAGGGGGGAACTAAGTCTTTTGTCTACAAAAATGTTAGGAGTATGGAATTCCGCGCGCCTCAATTCATTAGCGAAAAAGTAAGAAATCGAAATAAGAATAGATTTCATTTCGAAATAAAGAATTTTCTTTTTTTTTTTTTCATTTTGTATATGGTCTAGGTAGCCGGCGAAAATTTTTCAAAAATTTGGAAAGTTTTTCGTCTCGAAATCCAAATTCATTACCTGAAGTGGATTTGTCGGGTATTCATAGAAAGGAAGAACTTGCTTCAATTTGAACCAATTAAAATAGGCGGAAACAATATTTTTTTCTCATTCGAATTCTCTTATTCGATTTATGTATTCTTGAAAGATTCTTCAAAATTATCCAGGACTAATCACCGAATCGCAACTAAAAAACAAAGAAAAGCGGGGTCCGATACTTTGGAATCGACGGAATCTCTTTTTTTATAAAATCCCATAGAGTTGACGAATTAGGCGAGTTTATTAACAATTTCTAAATGAAAAAAAAAATGGCAAAAAAGAAAGCATTTATTCCCCTTCTATTTCTTGCATCTATAGTATTTTTACCCCGCTTGATTTCTGTAGCATTTAAAAAAAGTCTGGAATCTTGGGTTACTAATTGGTGGAATACTAAGCAATCCGAAATTTTCTTGAATGATATTCAAGAAAGGAGTATTCTAGAAAAATTCACAGAATTAGAGGAACTCCTACTCTTGGACGAGATAATAAAGGAATACCCAGAGACACATCTCCAAAAGCTTCGTATAGGAATCCACAAAGAAACAATTCAATTGATCAAGCTTCACAATGAAGATTGTATCCATACGATTTTTTACTTCTCGACAAATATAATATGTTTCCTTATTCTAAGTGGTTATTCTATTATAGGTAATGAAGAACTTTTGATTCTTAACTCTTGGGTTCAGGAATTCCTATATAACCTAAGCGACACAATAAAAGCATTTTCGATTCTTTTATTAATCGATTTCTGTATCGGATTCCATTCACCCCATGGTTGGGAACTAATGATTGGCTCTATCTACAACGATTTTGGCTTTGTTCATAACGATCAAATTCTATCTGTCCTTGTTTCCACTTTTCCCGTCATTCTAGATACATTTTTTAAATATTGGATCTTCCATTATTTAAATCGTGTATCCCCATCGCTTGTAGTCATTTATCACTCAATGAATGATTGAAAAAAAAGGATCTGCTGATATTAATCCTTTTGTGATTTTGGACATAAGCAGTCCAAATCATACTTACTCTTTCGGCCCATCCAGGGCAGGAAGTTCCTCCTATATTCCAGTAATATTATTCCAGTAAATAGCAGAATCGTGGAGAGGAAACTCTACTAGTGACCTATTCCATTTATTGTAGCAATTTTCGGGATCCAAAATTGTACCATGAAAACTAGAAAAAGCCCTTCTTGGCTAAAAGAACAGATTACTCAATCCATTTCTGTAGCGCTCATCATATATATAATAACTCAGTCATCCATTTCAAATGCATATCCTATTTTTGCGCAGCAGGGTTATGAAAATCCACGAGAAGCGACT